ATTTAAATAATAAAAAAGCCAATATTTAAAAATGCTATCCAGAATGACTGGAAGAATACAAACAAGACAAGATATAATTTGATCATTATGAACAAATCCAAAATCTTTGTAGACAGAGCTAATTAGTAGTTCCCAACCACGGGTCGAATGAAATCCGAGACATAAATCGGCTAATAAAAGAATAGAAAGCGCTTTTGTTGTGTCACTTAAGTTATATAGGAATTCCTGAGTCCATGAGTTAAGAATCCCAAGTTCTTTATTACCAAAAATAGAATAACCACTTAGAATAAGGAAAGAGATGAAATTTGTCGATAAGTACAAAATCGTATGCATACGATCCTCGTTGTGTATCTTGATTAATTGGATTGTTTCATTCTGGATTCCTATACGAAGGTTTTGGAGAGGTGTTTCCGCGTATTCCTTGATCATCTCGTCCAAGAGGAGAAGTTCGTCTAATTCTATGAATTTTTCGAGAATACTCTTTTCTTCAATCTCGGTCAAAAAAGTTTCGGATTGCGCAATATTCCACCAATGAGTAACCCAAGATTCTAGACTTTTATTAAATAAGAGAGAAATAGACCGGGGCAAAAAGACTATAGATGCAAGATATAAAAGAGGAGTGAATGCTTTCTTTTTTGCCATTTTTTCATCTCTGAATTGTTAATGAACCCCCTCAGTCGTCGACTCGAGGCCCTCTAATATTTCGCTTACACACGAGTTCTAGTCCAAGGTATCGAACTGAGGAATCTATTCAATCTTTTTCTTTGTGCGTTAGGCCTTAGTTCTTGAATCGAGAAAGAGTTTGGACAGTAAGAAGCACAAAAACATATAAATTAATAAATTAAGGCGTGTCCATTGAAACAAAATTCGAGATGATCTATCTGAATCTAAAGTTTCAATTTCACCCAGTCTGGATTTTTCTATTTTGATTTCTAGATATTGGCCTTAAAATAGAAAAGAGAAACTGGGAAAGTTTTTTCGAAATGGTTGAGTATGCGAGAAATCTATTATTTCAATTTGTGACTTCTTGTTATTATTGAATCGAATTGTGTAGATTTACATACCTATGACCCCAAAACAAAAAGCGTTTTGTTTCTACTTCTCCTTTATACGCCTACTTTAGCTCGAATCCATGTTCGGAATAAACCTCAGTTTAGTTATGTTATAGAAATTCGTGATAGAAACAGAGGATTCCTGAGTTTTCCCCTCCTGCAGAGAAATTTTCTCACAGTTCTCAAAAGACTTCAATGGGTACACGCAAGAAATAGGCCAATTTAGCAGCTTTTTGTTCAATTTCCCACGCAGTCCAATTCTCATCAGTACGAGTCAATGGAAGAGCTCCCTGCCCTCGGATATCCATATAAAGGACACGACGAGCATAAAGACCCTCTTTAACTTCTATTCGGACGGACTGAATATCTTTTATAAGGAATCGGAGAAAGATACGCCGATTTTTCCCGGGAAATCCCCAACGAAAGATACACACGATTCCTTCTTTTCGATCGAATCGATCATAACCACTACCTACATTCCAAGAAATTGTGCACCACAAATAGGAGCTAATAAAAAGACCCGCGATCCCATAGAAAGACATCACAATCCCTTGTGGAAAAAAAACAATTTGCTGAAACGGAAATAAAGATATCCAAGTTCTACCAAGATAACTGGAAGTTCCAACCAACAAGAATCCTAATGAACCTAAAAAAAGGATAACAGTCCAGCAGAAATTACTTGTTTTTCGAGATCCCGTTATAGGTTCTATCCATATATGTTCTGATCGACAACTCATACTTGATCCGGTTTCATTTTCTTGGAATTGAGAGAATATCCCAAATGAATTTGACTTTAGTCTTTCTGTTTCCGAAGTAACTCTCATCAACTAGCACTAGTTTGATAGGAACTTTTAAGAGTAATTCGTTTAAGGAAATAATTCATTAAATTGATTAGATCTAAACTAATAAGATATCCTTCGTATGACCCCACTCAAGATATTCACATACTCCATTTACCCATATATCGTGGTTCGGCAGATATAAGAGTTTTTCGACGGAAGCTGCTTATCATCTTTCACTAATACCGGCGTTATTAGAGAAGTCTAAAATCAAAGGAATGAGATTGTATCCCATCGGTTCTAAACAATCTTATTTTTTTGAACATAAAGAAATAAAGACGCCATGGTGATTGCCGGAAATACTAGGCCTACTAAAGGTATCAAAACAGAGGGAAAGTTAAGAATTGTCATAGAATGTGTACCTCTTACTATTATTTAATCGATATTCTATTATACTAAAATATCGATTAAATAATAAATAGAGGTACAAATAGTCTATGTTTTTAATCGGACTCTCAATTTTCCTCTTTTTCGAGTTCTCGTAAATAGTGAAGAGCAGCCGTCCAATATCCAAGCTCCGCAGTATATTCGAACTCGTGGGTGTTTTCTTCGTAGAAAGCCTTCATCACTCGACAGGCAACCACAATTTTGGCCGTTTGCCAAGCCAAC